ACCTTTCCACTTTTTTTGAAATGATCCAAAAAAAGATACCTTCATTTACAAGAGAAAAAGCACCCGCTACCCAAGTTCCTACTTGTTGGAGTTTGATCAATGAAGAAAAAAGGGAAAACTTAAAAAAAGAATTTTTAAATCGAATTGAAGCCTTAGATAAGGAATGGTCTGTTGAAAATATACTGGAAAAAACGACTCGATTTTGTCATAACGAAACTAAAAAAGAATATTTACCTAAAATTTATGATCCATTTTTGCATGGGATCTCTCGCGGAAGAATCAAAAAATTACCTCCATTCCAAACCCAAACCTATATACAAAATAATATAGGAGGATCTTGGATAAATAAGATTCATGGTATACTTCTGAAGATTAATTCTCACAAATTTGAGCAAACAATAGAAAAATTTAATAGAAAATCTTTGTCAATAGAAAAAAAACTTTCTTTTGTTTCAGAACCCCAAGAAGAAAAAATGCATTCAGAAGAAGAAATAAAAATTTTCAAATTTTTATTTGATGTCGTTATAACTGATAGCAAGGATCAAACTCTTATAAAAAATTTTATTAATTTCCATAAAATCAATAAAAAAGTTCCTCGATGGTCATATAAATTAATAAGTGAGTCGGAAGAATTGGAAGGCGAAAATGAAGAAAATGTACCAATGGAGCCTGGAATTCGTTCAAGAAAAGCAAAACGTGTAGTGGTTTTTACTGATCAAGAGCCGCATAACGAGATTTATACTAATCGTAAAGATAATAAAAATTCTGATCAAAAAGATGAAATGGTTTTGATCCGTTATTCCCAACAATCTGATTTTCGTCGAGAAATAATTAAAGGATCCATGCGGTCCCAAAGGCGTAAAACTTTTATTTTGGAATTTTTTCAAGCAAAAGTACATTCCCCCCTTTTTTTTGATAGAATAGATAAACTTTTTTTTTTTTCGTTTGATATATGGGGGCTAAAAAAAAAAATTCTTAGAAATTTCATGTGGAAAAAAAAAAAAAAAAAAATTGATAAAAAAGAAGAAGAACAATCCAAAATAGAAGAAAAAAGACGGATAGAAATTGCAGAAACTTGGGATAGCTTCCTATTTGCTCAAATAATAAGAGGTTCTCTCTTAGTAACTCAATCTATTCTTAGAAAATATATTATATTACCTTTATTGATAATAATTAAAAATAGCGTCCGTATGTTATTATTTCAATTTCCCGAGTGGTCTGAGGATTTAAAGGATTGGAAACGTGAAATGCATGTTAAATGCACTTATAATGGGGTTCAACTATCCGAAACAGAATTTCCAAGAAACTGGTTAACGGATGGTATTCAGATAAAAATCCTATTTCCTTTTTATCTTAAACCTTGGCATAAATCTAAATTTCAATCATCTCAGAAGGCTCGACGAAAAAAAACAAAAGGCAAAGGAGAAAAAAAGGATTTTTTTTTTTTTACAGTTTGGGGAATGGAAACCGAACTACCGTTTGGGTCTCCCCAAAAAAAGCCTTCTTTTTTTGAACCCATTTTTAAAGAATTAAAAAAAAGAATCAAAAAATTAAAAACAAAGTCTTTTCTGGTTTTAAGGATTTTCAAAGAAAGAGCAATAATTTTCCTAAAAGTAGCAAAAGAAATTAAAAACTGGATTATCAAAAACTTTCTTTTTATAAAAGGCAAAATAAAAAACCTTTCAAAACGAAATCTAATTCCCTTATTTGGCCCGAGAGAAATATATGAATTAAACCAAACTACAAAAGATTCAATAATGAGTAATCAGATGATTCATGAACTATCTGTTCAAAAAAAATCCATGGAGTGGACAAATTCGTCACTCAGCGAAAACAAAATAAAAAATTTGATTGATAGAATAACAACAATCAGAAATCAAACAGAAGAAATTTCAAAAGAAAAAGAAAACCTAACTAATAGTTGTAACAAACCGCGTTATGATTTTAAAATAATTGAGTCATCAAAAAAATTTTGGCAGACATTCAAAATAAGAAATACCCGATTAATTCGTAAATCTATTTTTTTTATAAAATTTTGCATTGAACAACTGTCTATAGCTACTTTTCTAGGTATCATTAATATTCCAAGAATTACTACACAACTGTTTTTTGAATCAACAAAAAAAATTCTTGATAAATATATTTACAAGAATGAAGACAATGGAGAAAAAATTAATAAAAAAAAAAATACCATTTCTTTTATTTCGACTATAAAAAATTTAAGATCCAATAAAAAAAAATTTAGTTATGACCAATGCTCTTTATCACAAGCATATGTATTTTACAAATTAACACAAATTCAAGTTATTAACTTTTCTAAATTAAGGGCTGTTCTTGAATATAACATATGCATAACATCCTTTTTTGTTAAGAATCAAATAAAGGATTTTTTTCAAGAACAAGGAATCTTTCATTATGAATTGAAAAATAAAACCCCTTTTAATTCCGAAGTAAATAAATGGAAAAACTGGTTACGAAGTCATTATCAATACAATTTACCTCAGATTACATCGGCTAGATTAGTAACCCAAAAATGGAAAAAGAAAATAAAGCAAGACTCTCTAGTTCTAAATCCAAGTTTAACAAAAAAGGATTCATATGAAAAAAAGAAATTTGATAATTTCAAAAAACACAATTTTTTTGAGACCGACTCGTTATTAAATCCAAAACATAATTTAAAAAAAGATTCCATATATAATCTTTTTTGCTACAAATCAATTCATTCTACAGAAAAAAATTTTGACATGTCTATAGGCATTGCTCTAGATAATTGTTTAGTCTCTTGTTTTCTAGAAAAATATAATATTCGGGGTATAGGGGAAATTCGGCATAGAAAATATTTGGATTGGAGAATTCTCAACTTTTGGTTTAGAAAAAAAGTAAATATTGAGCCCTGGGTTGATATCACGAGTAAAAAAAAATATATTAAGACTAAAGTTCAAAATTATCAAAGAATTGATAAAAAAACTAAGACGGGTCTTGCCAATCAAAAAAGACACTTTTTTGATTGGATGGGAATGAATGAAGAAATACTAAATCAGCGTATAATAAATTTTGAATTTTTTTTCTTTCCAGAATTTTTCTTATTTTCTAGTACATATAAAATGAAACCGTGGGTTATACCAATTAAATTACTTCTTTTCAATTTTAATGAAAACAAAAATGTTAATAAAAGGATCACTCGAAATAAAAAAGGTTTTATACCATCAAATCAAAAAAAATCCCTTCGATTTTATAATCTAAATAAAAAAGAAAAAGAATTGGCAGGTCAAGGAGAGCTTGAATCAGATAAAAAAAAAAAAAGAAATTCTGAATCAGCTCTATCAAACAAAGAAAAAAATATTGAAGAAAATTATGCAGAATCGAAGATAAAAAAACGTAAAAATAAAAAACAATACAAAAGCAATACCGAAGCGGAACTAGCTTTATTTCTCACAAGGTATTCGCGTTTTCAATTGCGATGGAATCTTTTTTTTAATCAAAAAATTCTCAATAATGTAAAAGTATACTGTCTCTTGGTTAGACTCAAAAATCCAAACGAGATAGCGATATCTTCTATTGAAAGAGGAGAGATGAGCCTAGACATTCTAATGATTGAGAAGAATTTCACTTTGGCAAAATTAATGAAAAAAGGAATATTGATTATTGAACCTGTGCGTTTGTCTGTAAAAAACGATGGACAACTTATTATATATAGAACCATAGGTATTTCATTGGTTCATAAAACTAAACACAAAATAAGTAAAAGATACAAAAAAAAAAGCTATATTGATAACCAAAAAATTGAAAAATCCATTACAAAATATCAAAACAAAACTGTAAATAGAAAAAAAAAGAATTATGATTTCTTTATCCCTGAAAATATTTTATCCCCTAAACGACGTAGAGAATTTCGAATTTTAATTTGTTTCAACTTAAAAAAAAAAAATGCGAGGGATAGAAATTCAATATTTTATAAGAATATTAAAAACTTTACCACAGTTTTGCATAAAACGAAAGATCTTAATAGGGATAAAAAAAACCTAATTAAATTCAAATCCTTTCTTTGGCCCAATTTTAGATTAGAAGATTTAGCTTGTATGAATCGCTATTGGTTTAATACTACTAACGGCAATCATTTCAGTATGATAAGAATACATATGTATACGCGATTCAAAATTCATTAATGATAGATCCTTTTTTTTTACTATATATAATATATTTAAGTTACGGTATATAAAAATAACTATATGCACAAATATGAGGGATTGTTTTAAATTAAATCTTTATACAAGATTCATTTAATCAATGACATAAATACTAATCAGAGCAGATCCATAAATAAAATAACAGATTCATCCTTTTTTAGATCGAAATTTATATTTTTTTTTCATAAAATTCAGAATTAAGAAGTTGATAATTAAATTCAGATCCTTGTACAAAAAAACTACCATTATTATTACTGATCAGTAAAATTCATATCTTTCAATTCATATTCAAAAGGGAAGGATTTCTTTTTATGATAAAAAATGCACTCATTTCATTTCAAGAAAAAAAAGAAGAAAGCAGGGGATCCGTTGAATTTCAAGTCTTAAGTTTCACTAATAAGATACGAAGACTTACTTCACATTTAGAATTGCACAGAAAAGATTTTTTATCTCAGAGGGGTCTACGCAAAATTCTGGGCAAACGTCAAAAACTGCTGGCTTATTTGTCAAAAAAAAATAGAGTACGTTATAAAGAATTAATTAATCAGTTGAATATTCGGGAATTAAAAACTCGTTAAATTCCAAAATTGTGAATTAGTTAATTTTTTAGATCTTGAATTTTTTGATAAATTTCTTTTTCAGCAATCTAATTCATGCCAGAACGAATCAAGGAAAAACTTATGAAGAGACCCGTTACAGGAAAAGATCTTATGATAATCAATATGGGACCTCACCACCCATCCATGCATGGTGTTCTTCGCTTAATTGTTACTCTAGATGGTGAGGATGTTGTTGACTGTGAACCCATATTGGGTTATTTACACAGAGGAATGGAAAAAATTGCAGAAAACCGAGCAATTATCCAATATTTACCTTATGTAACGCGATGGGATTATTTAGCTACTATGTTTACAGAAGCAATAACAGTAAATGGACCAGAACAATTGGGAAATATTCAAGTTCCTAAAAGGGCCAGCTATATCAGAGTAATTATGCTGGAATTGAGTCGTATAGCTTCTCATCTGTTATGGCTCGGCCCTTTTATGGCAGATATTGGTGCACAGACTCCTTTTTTCTATATTTTCAGAGAACGAGAATTTGTATATGATCTATTCGAAGCTGCCACCGGTATGAGAATGATGCATAATTTTTTTCGTATTGGAGGAATCGCGGCTGATTTACCTTATGGTTGGATAGATAAATGCTTGGATTTTTGTGATTATTTTTTACCAGAGGTTGTTGAATATCAAAAACTGATTACACGAAATCCGATTTTTTTAGAACGGGTTGAAGGAGTTGGGATTATTGGTGGGGAAGAAGCAATAAATTGGGGTTTATCCGGACCAATGCTACGCGCATCCGGAATACCATGGGATCTTCGTAAAGTTGATCGTTATGAGTCTTACGATGAATTTGAATGGGAAATTCAGTGGCAAAAACAAGGAGATTCATTAGCTCGTTATTTAGTACGACTTAGCGAAATGACAGAATCCATAAAAATTATTCGACAGGCTCTGGAAGGACTTCCGGGGGGTCCCTATGAGAATTTAGAAAGCAGAGGCTTTGATAGAAAAAGGAATCCAGAATGGAATGATTTTGAATATAGATTCATTAGTAAAAAACCTTCTCCTACTTTTGAATTATCGAAACAAGAACTTTATGTAAGAGTTGAAGCTTCAAAAGGGGAATTGGGAATTTTTCTCATAGGAGATCAAAGTGGTTTTCCTTGGAGATGGAAAATCAGACCACCGGGTTTTATTAATTTGCAAATTCTTCCTGAACTAGTTAAAAGAATGAAATTGGCTGATATTATGACGATACTCGGTAGCATAGATATAATTATGGGAGAAGTTGATCGTTAAAATGATAATTTATGCAACAGAAGTACAAACTATAAATTCTTTTGTTAGATTGGAATCTTTAAAAGAGGTCTATGGACTCATATGGATATTTGTCCCTATATTTTCTCTTGTATTGGGAATCATAACAGGTGTCCTAGTAATTGTGTGGTTAGAAAGAGAAATATCTGCAGGGATACAACAACGTATTGGACCGGAATACGCCGGCCCGTTGGGAATTCTTCAAGCTCTAGCCGACGGGACAAAACTACTTTTCAAAGAAGATCTTCGTCCATCTAGAGGAAATACTCCTTTATTTAGTATTGGACCATCTATAGCAGTTATCTCAATTTTACTAAGTTATTCAGTAATTCCTTTTAGCAATCACCTTGTTTTAGCGGATCTCAATATCGGTATTTTTTTATGGATTGCCATCTCAAGTATTGCTCCTATTGGCCTTCTTATGTCAGGATATGGATCAAATAATAAATATTCTTTTTTAGGTGGTCTGCGAGCTGCTGCCCAATCGATTAGTTATGAAATACCATTAACTCTATGTGTTTTATCAATATCTCTACGTGCGATTCGTTGAAACATAAACGTTTATTTTTACTATTCCGGTTCTTTTAGACGAAGTAAGTTAAAAAACGGAATATATATATATATTTATCTTTCGGGTTAATCTTAATAAAAGGAATTAGATAGTTATATATGAGTGAAAAAAAAACTGCTCAGAAATTAGCAGTAAAAATAAAAATTGAGTCTCATTTCCTATGTACAAAGGTTAAACGGAAATAAACATAAGCGTAAGAATCACTTTACCCCAAGGTTGGTTGATTAGTCATCCTGGCTTGAAGCGGGTTAAAAATATTAACCATATGACGTTTTCACTAGCAGTTATATAGATTAACATACATCTATTACAAAGTGAGTGGCAATTAGGTAAAAGTGAGTGGATGGTTAGAAACACCAAAATACACAAAGAATTTGTAATAGAGATTAACCAAGTTGAAAATAATATTTATGCATAACATAAGATAACAAAAAAAAGAAGGTTAATTTGGGGCTTGAAATTAGTAGAAAAGGTCAGACAGTACTTCCCAAGATTCCGATTCAGAGTATGCTCCTATCCACCGATAAATGTAATGACTATCAGAAACGAAATAATCCTTTATTTTTTAAGTCCACCAACTTTTTTTCTAAAAAAAGAAAGAAGAAGAGAACGAAACAAGGATTTTTTTTTCATATATTTCGAAAATAAAATAGAATTTCTGTCATGAATAATAAACTAATAGGATGTCTAATTCTTTTTCGTAATTGAAAACCATGACGGGCTTAAATACCTATTTTTATTTTTACAAGGAGTATTTTATTAAAGGATTAAGTTATTACTTAACAAATCGAAATTCAAATTTGTAAAGGATGAGATGAATTCCGAAGCGCTTTTTTTATTCTTAGAATTTGAGCAGACAGAATTCCATTGGTATAATTCGGGACCCCAGATATATTTAATCTATTTTAGAACACATCATATCCATCGAAATAATACTAATCTGGTCCTTAGATTTATTTCTGGCCCCCGAGGAGCCGTATGAGGCGAAGACCTCATGTACGGTTTTGTAATAGCGGTGAGAATAGTAATGTTATCATCGACTAGGATTATCTAACAGTTTAAGTACAGTTGATATAGTTGAGGCACAATCAAAATATGGTTTTTGGGGATGGAATTTGTGGCGTCAACCTATAGGTTTTATCATTTTTCTAATTTCTTCCCTAGCAGAATGCGAGAGGTTACCGTTTGATTTACCAGAAGCGGAAGAAGAATTAATAGCAGGTTATCAAACTGAATATTCAGGTATCAAATTTGGTTTATTTTACGTTGCTTCTTATCTAAATCTATTAATTTCCTCATTATTTGTAACAGTTCTATACTTAGGCGGTTGGAATATTTCTATTCCGTATATATCTATTCGGGAGCTATTTGAAAGGGATCAAATTTTTGGAACAACAATTGGTATCGTTATTACATTAGCTAAAACTTATTTGTTCTTATTCAGTTCTATCGCAACAAGATGGACTTTACCTAGGCTAAGAATGGATCAACTATTAAATCTTGGATGGAAATTTCTTTTACCAATTTGCCTTGGTAATCTATTATTAACAACTTCTTTCCAACTCTTTTCACTCTAAATTGAAAATGAATCCAACATATTCATTACTTGTTTTAAACAAGAGAAAGAAACAAAGATAAAATTATTCATAAATAATTACAATATGCTTCCTATGATAACCGGTTTCATGAATTATGGTCAACAAACCCTACGAGCTGCAAGGTATATTGGTCAAGGTTTCATGATTACCTTATCCCACACGAATCGTTTACCTGTAACTATTCAATATCCCTATGAAAAATTAATAACCTCGGAACGTTTCCGTGGTCGAATCCATTTCGAATTTGATAAATGCATTGCTTGTGAAGTATGTGTTCGAGTATGTCCTATAGATCTGCCTGTTGTTGATTGGAAATTGGAAACTAATATTCGAAAAAAACGATTGCTTAATTACAGTATTGATTTTGGAATTTGTATATTTTGTGGTAATTGTGTTGAGTATTGTCCAACAAATTGTTTGTCAATGACCGAAGAATATGAATTTTCAACTTATGATCGTCACGAATTGAATTATAATCAAATAGCTTTGGGTCGTTTACCAATGTCAGTAATTGACGATTACACTATTCGAACAATTTTTAATTCACCTCAAACAAAAAATGGGTAAACCCATTAATTTTATTAAAAAAAGCATTCAAAATTTTTGAATTATATAAAGAATTTAATTAAAAACTTTTATTGTATTTATATAATAATATGTAAGTATTAAGGCTCATACTTTTAATATATTCGTAATTACTTTCTTGAAATAGATAGGTTGAAAATACACTTTAGAATAAAAAAATAATAAAAAAAGCGAAACTGTCTACTAATTGTATCTACATCAATTCATATCCATTCGATTCTAATTTCACTCTATTAGAAACATATTAGAAACATATTAAAAAAAAATTCCCCGGTTAAATTAATAAGGTCATGAAAAGGATTTCGATTTTTTCTTATTTTAATAATATAATGGATTTGCCTGGACCAATACATGATTTTCTTTTAGTTTTTCTGGGATCCGGTCTTCTAGTAGGAAGTCTGGGAGTGGTATTACTTCCCAACCCAATATTTTCAGCCTTTTCCTTAGGATTTGTTCTTGTTTGTATATCATTATTATATATTCTATCAAATTCCCATTTTGTAGCTGCTGCACAACTCCTTATTTACGTGGGGGCCATAAATGTTTTAATCATATTTGCTGTGATGTTCATGAATGATTCAGAATATTCCACAAATTTCAATCTGTGGACCGTTGGGGATGGGATTACTTCGTTGGTTTGTACAACTATTCTTTTTTCATTAATTTCTACTATTCTCGATACGTCATGGTACGGGGTTATTTGGACTACAAGATTAAACCAGATTCTAGAGCAAGATTTAATAAGTAATAGTCAACAAATAGGAATTCATTTATCAACAGATTTTTTTCTTCCATTTGAACTCATTTCAATAATTCTTTTAGTTGCTTTGATAGGTGCAATTTCTGTGGCTCGTCAATAAAAAACGTTCGAATTTAGTAAAGACCAAAGAAAACTTTGCGTATGTTATGATATTTTTTTTACCTAATATAGTTTTTATTCATACTTTTTTGTTATATTCTAGTTGATTGAATTGATTGAATCCGGTGAATTATTATTCATATTATTATTCATATTGAAATAAATAAAAATTGATAAGGAGTTGCTGAATGATACTCGAACATGTACTTGTTTTGAGTGCCTATTTATTTTTGATTGGTCTTTATGGATTGATCACGAGTCGAAATATGGTTAGGGCTCTTATGTGTCTTGAACTTATACTCAATGCAGTTAATATGAATTTCGTAACATTTTCTGATTTTTTTGATAATTCCCAACTAAAAGGGGATATTTTCAGCATTTTTGTTATAGCAATTGCAGCCGCTGAAGCAGCTATTGGATTAGCTATAGTCTCGTCAATTTATCGTAACAGAAAATCAACTCGCATCAACCAATCGACCTTATTAAATAAGTAGCATAAATAAAAAAATTATAGATTGAAATTTGCATATATAATAGGTTATGACTTACTAGATTATATTTGTGAAAATCTACGAAATCGAAGTATTTTAGCCCCATTTTTTTTATCAATTGATCCAGAATTCATTACAAAAATTCTATTAAAGGAAATCATTGCTTCATCTAGTATTTTAATATATCATTTAGTTAGAAGTTTACTAGATTGAAAATTTATGACATTCAAAAAACTATAGATCCTATGTCACATACAGTAAAAATTTATGATACCTGTATAGGATGTACTCAATGTGTTCGAGCATGCCCTACAGACGTATTAGAAATGATACCTTGGGATGGATGTAAAGCTAAGCAAATAGCTTCCGCTCCAAGAACCGAGGACTGTGTTGGTTGTAAGAGATGTGAATCTGCCTGTCCAACGGATTTTTTGAGCGTTCGAGTTTATTTATGGCATGAAACAACTCGAAGCATGGGTCTAGCTTATTGATACGTTACCGAAAACCTCATTTGAATAAATTTGGAATACATTTTCTTTTTTTATTGACAAGTCCTCGTACTCAAAAAAGTTAAATTATATTTTTTTATTTATATATTTTTTTTTGAGTACGCGTTCTTTGGACCTGGTGTATCTTGTCTTTACCACGAATGATTTTCCTTGGTTAACAATAATTGTTGTTTTTCCAATATCTGCCGGTTCGTTAATGTTATTTCTCCCGCATAGGGGAAATAAAGTCAACAAATGGTATACTATATGCATTTCTATCTTAGAACTTCTTCTAACGACCTACGCTTTTTGTTTTAATTATAAAATGGACGATCCATTAATTCAACTGTCGGAAGATTATAAATGGATCAATTTTTTTGATTTTTACTGGAGAATGGGAGTAGATGGACTTTCTATAGGAACTATTTTACTGACGGGATTTATTACTACTTTAGCTACTTTAGCGGCTTTTCCCGTTACTCGGGATTCCCGATTATTCCATTTTCTGATGTTAGCAATGTACAGTGGTCAAATAGGATCATTTTCTTCTCGGGATCTTTTACTTTTTTTCATCATGTGGGAATTAGAATTAATTCCCGTTTATCTACTTTTATCCATGTGGGGTGGAAAGAAACGTCTGTATTCAGCTACAAAATTTATTTTATACACTGCAGGAAGTTCCATTTTTTTATTAATAGGAGTTTTAGGTATAAGTTTCTATGGTTCGAACGAATCAACATTAAATTTAGAACTATTAGCTAATCAATCCTATCCTGTCACACTCGAAATACTATTTTATGTTGGATTTCTTATTGCTTTTGCCGTCAAATCACCGATTATACCTTTACATACTTGGTTACCTGACACTCACGGCGAGGCACATTACAGTACCTGTATGCTTCTCGCTGGAATCTTATTAAAAATGGGAGCATATGGGTTGGTTCGAATCAATATGGAATTATTACCTCACGCCCATTCTATATTTTCTCCTTGGTTGATGGTAGTCGGTACAATCCAAATAATTTATGCAGCTTCAACATCTCCCGGTCAACGTAATTTAAAAAAGAGAATAGCCTATTCTTCGGTATCTCATATGGGTTTTATAATTCTAGGTATTGGTTCTATAACGGATCCGGGACTTAACGGAGCTATTTTACAAATAATCTCTCATGGATTTATTGGTGCTGCACTTTTTTTCTTGGCCGGAACGAGTTATGATAGAATTCGGCTTGTTTATCTTGATGAAATGGGTGGAATGGCTATCTCCATTCCAAAGATATTTACAATGTTCACTATCTTATCGATGGCTTCCCTTGCATTACCGGGCATGAGTGGTTTTGTTGCAGAATTAATTGTTTTTTTTGGAATAATTACCAGCCAAAAATATTTCTTAATTTCAAAAATTTTAATTATTTTTGTAATGGCAATTGGAATGATATTAACTCCTATATATTTATTATCTATGTCACATCAAATGTTCTATGGATACAAGTTAATTAATGTCAAAAACTTTTCTTTTTTTGATTCTGGACCCCGAGAGTTATTTCTTTCAATCTCTATTCTTCTACCCATAATTGGTATTGGGATTTATCCTGATTTTGTACTCTCATTAGCAAGTGACAAGGTCGAATCCATTTTATCTAATTATTTTTATGGATAGTTTTCAGGAAATAAAAAAAGTATTAAATTGAATTGTAATCAGAAGTCTTTAGTCTTTGTATTGTGAGAACCTTTTGAATCATTGTACTACTTGATTCAAAAGGTTCTTGATGATTTACTACTAAAACTAAATTAGATTTCTTAACTTATATGAAGTTATATATAGATGCTATTGTTTTTTATTTGGATTCCTTTATTTTTTGGTTAATGTTTTATTTAATTCGATGTAAATGAACCATAACTATGTAAACCTATTCTTAAAAGATTGACGCCAAAATAGCAAATCCAAATTAAAAGAAAGCCTATCGAAGCCACAATTGCAGAATTTATACCCCTAACATTCCTATTTGTTTTAATATGTAAATAAATTGCGAATATGGTCCAAGTAATAAATGCCCAAGTTTCTTTTGGATCCCAATTCCAATATGAACCCCATGTCTCATTAGCCCATACCGCTCCTGAAAGAATGCCGACGGTTAAAAAGATAAATCCAAGACTAATAATACGAAAACTCCAAGAATCTAATTGTTCAATCAATTGATACCTATAATAATTTCTAGAAAAACTAAAATTAATATTTTGTTGTAGTAAAATAGAATTTTTTTCGTTTATGTAGTAAAGTACATCAAAAGAAAATAATTCATTTAAAAATTTATTTTTTTTAATATTCTTTTTCCAAAAAGTAGGTCCGACTTTGCGAAATGTAATGACTAGAAGAGCTATTGATAATAATGATCCGCATAACAGAGCGCCATAGCCTAATATCATCATACTTACGTGCATCATTAACCACTGGGACTGGAGAGCTGGTACTAATATTGAAGACTGAGGCATTTTATTTAAAAGACCTGAAGTAGCAAAACCCTGAATAAAAATAGCACTTGGCGCAGTTATTGCATTTAAATGATTTTTTTGTTTTTTATTAAAATAGGAAACCATATGAATAATTGAAAAAGCCCACGAAAGAAAAATTAAGGATTCATATAAATTACTTAATGGAAAATGTCCTGAATAAATCCAACGAGTGAATAATAATCCTGTTATACCAAAAAACGTAATTATGATTCCTTTATCTGATGAATCAAAAAATCCTATGATTTCATCTAAATTAACTAATAAAGTGAAAAAATAAATTGTAAGTACAATGGAAACGACCGAAAAAGATATATGAGTTAATATATGCTCTACAATTGAAAAAATCATAAAAAATTTGTTAAAAATTAATAAATTAATACTAGGTTTTACCCGATTTTAGAAAAAGAGTCGGGTATTAATTTGATTATAAAACTTATAATATATCTTTTATAAGATCTTATGCCGCTACTCGGACTCGAACCGAGATGCTCTAGCACTGCTTCCTAAGAGCAGCGTGTCTACCAATTTCACCATAGCGGCAACTTGTTCAAAACAATACTAACAAGTTTTGATTCAATCGTCGAGATTAAAATTTAAATAAAGAAGCCAATTAAATCGAATTTACAATGTATTTCACGAATAAAAATTTGTTTAAATAGATATTTTGGGTTTTCATTCAATTAAGATCTTTTTTTATCTGAGTTTTAAAATTATTTGAATTTACTTTTTGTACTTTATACTTTTTTTCTAGAATACAATGAAAAATGTAACTAAATTAAAGTAGTTGGTACTTCAACCCAAAGACAAAACTCTAAATGCTCTTCATCATTTTTTTTTTTCATTTAATATGATTAAAAAAACGATGAATTCAATTTATCAGCTACATGAATAAAAAAAGCTTCTTCTAAAAATTAAAACTTCTCAAAAACCCTTTTTTCATTCCAAGTAAAGAATATAAAAATTCAGAGAAATAATAATACCTAAAGGTATAAAGTGCAAAATTTTTCACTTAAATTAATTAATTTCATCAAGAACCTATTGATTTCACTTAAAGATCTTGTATTTCCTCTTAACGAGGAAATACAAGATCTTTTTTTATTATTGCATCAAGTTGGTGATGGGGAAAATAAGAATCCCTTTTTTTGTAAATAATAAAAAAAAAAAAAGAAATGTGAACCTTTCTTTTTTATCTATATATTGTCTTTTTTCCTTTTTTCGTTCCTATTTTTTTTATATGTATTCTAAAAAATTTGTTTTTTAAGTTAGGCTAATTCTAATTATTCTAATGTTTTTTATTTATTTTGTTGTACAAAAAAACTTTTTGAATTACCTGTAGAAAGTGATTTCCCTAACGAAAAAGCTTTCAACGATGTCCAATATCCTTTCCTTTTCCAAATTTTTTTACGAATACGTTTTTTCGAGATAGAAGTACGTTTTTTTGGAACTGCCATTCAAAAATGAAAAAAAAAGTTTTTCAGTGGTATAATTTGATGTCAAAGACATTTATTATTCTATTCTTTGGTACTCTAATATCGAGTTTTTTTTTCTTTCAAATTTTATTATATATTATTTTCAAAACAAAAAAGACAATCAAAAGTTAAAAACCCAACTTTTTTTTACTTTTTTTTGTTATTAAAAAATTTTTTATTTAACGTTTGAAATCCGTACGAGAGTGCTCATTTAATTAATCTATACTGATAGTATATTAGCAAAAAAAATTATGAAATTTCTTCACTTCATATGTAAACAAAATATCGATTATAAGAATATTTCTTGCAAAAAAAAAAAAAAAGCTCACTTAGTGTACTGGAAGACAAGCACTAAATT